CCGGTTTTTTCTAACTTCTAATGAAAGGGCTTTTTCTTCGATTTTTCAATAAAGACGAATTTTGACTTCTTTTCTTTCTTCCTTATAATAGAAAAAAGTCAATAAACTTATCGAATTAACTTCTCATTGATGTATTGTTTCATCGAGATTCAATCCAAATCACGATGGTATTTTCTTGTTCCTGAATGGGTCTCTTTCATCTTTTTAGGTTTATGCTCTACTCCGGGTAAAGATCCGCCCGATTTGGATTTGCACATATAGGACAAATCTTCCCATCACCATTTCTTTTTGTTATGACTTTACAAATAACAAACAGGAATAATTTATGATACGTGTAGTAATCATAGATATATCACCAATTGGGTTTTTTCTAAACGGAGCCTGGATACTTCATTTTCTTAGTCCAACCAAAGCCAACCATAAATTATTCTAATTGATAATAGTACTATGAATCCCCCCAAACAATGCATCTAATTGCACTTCACGCTCCAATTTTTTGATAATTCAATTTCTCTTTCTTGGGCGAAACAGAGGATATCTCGATCGGGGGAGATAACGGGGAAATCCCATATAACCCAATATATCTGACAAGTCGCACTATACGTCAACCCAAGATGCATCTTCCTCTCCAGGACTTCGGAAAGGTACTTTTGGAACACCAATAGGCATGAATTGAAAGAAAAAAGAACTAAAATACTATATTTCACTTTGATGTGGAAACGTAACAATATGGTTTTATTGTCTTTATAATATTGGCTTTATCATATTTATTTTATCCATAGATTAGAAAAATTCAGAAAGAAAGACAAAATAAATAAAGGAAAATTTTTACGAATAGGGCCTTCTAATGATAAATAAGGATGGACGCATTTACTCATAGAAAATGGTATCAACCCCCCATTGCGTATTGGTACTTATCGAGTATAGAATAAATCTGCTTCTCTTTGTTCCTACGAACAGAATTTTTCCATTATTACGAACAGAATAGAATAAATATTAACCTAACCCTTGTTAGGAAATAATCCACTGAACAAGGGAGGTCCATAGGATAGTCATAGTATAGTCTTTTCCAATGCAATAAAGTTACGTACTGTCTATTTTTCTTTGATAAAGGGGTATTTTCCATGGGTTTACCTTGGTATCGTGTTCATACCGTTGTATTGAATGATCCCGGCCGGTTGCTTTCCGTTCATATAATGCATACAGCTCTGGTTGCTGGTTGGGCGGGCTCGATGGCTCTGTATGAATTAGCAGTTTTTGATCCTTCTGACCCTGTTCTTGATCCAATGTGGAGACAGGGTATGTTCGTTATACCCTTCATGACTCGTTTAGGAATAACCAATTCATGGGGAGGTTGGAGTATCACAGGAGGGACTGTAACGAATCCGGGGATTTGGAGTTACGAAGGTGTAGCTGGGGCACATATTGTGTTTTCTGGCTTATGCTTTTTGGCAGCTATCTGGCATTGGGTCTATTGGGATCTAGAAATATTTTGTGATGAACGGACAGGAAAACCTTCTTTGGATTTGCCCAAGATCTTTGGAATTCATTTATTTCTCTCCGGGGTGGCTTGCTTTGGTTTTGGTGCATTTCATGTAACAGGCTTGTACGGTCCTGGAATATGGGTGTCCGATCCTTATGGACTAACGGGAAAAGTACAACCTGTAAATCCGTCGTGGGGCGTGGAAGGTTTTGATCCTTTTGTTCCGGGAGGAATAGCTTCTCATCATATTGCAGCAGGTACATTGGGCATATTAGCAGGTCTATTCCATCTTAGCGTCCGACCACCACAACGTCTATACAAAGGATTGCGTATGGGAAATATTGAAACCGTACTCTCCAGTAGTATCGCGGCTGTCTTTTTTGCAGCTTTTGTTGTTGCTGGAACTATGTGGTATGGTTCAGCAACTACCCCCATTGAATTATTTGGTCCCACTCGTTATCAATGGGATCAGGGTTACTTCCAGCAAGAGATATATCGAAGAGTTAGCGCCGGGCTAGCAGAAAATCAAAGTTTCTCAGAAGCCTGGTCTAAAATTCCTGAAAAATTAGCTTTTTATGATTATATCGGCAATAATCCGGCAAAAGGAGGATTATTCAGGGCAGGCTCAATGGATAACGGAGATGGAATAGCGGTTGGGTGGTTAGGACACCCTATCTTTAGAGATAAAGAAGGGCGTGAGCTTTTTGTACGTCGTATGCCTACTTTTTTTGAAACATTTCCAGTCGTTTTGGTAGACGGCGACGGAATTGTTAGAGCTGATGTTCCTTTTAGAAGGGCAGAATCGAAGTATAGTGTTGAACAAGTAGGTGTAACCGTTGAGTTCTATGGCGGCGAACTCAATGGAGTCAGTTATAGTGATCCTGCTACTGTGAAAAAATATGCTAGACGCGCTCAATTGGGTGAAATTTTTGAATTAGATCGTGCGACTTTGAAATCCGATGGTGTTTTTCGTAGCAGTCCAAGGGGCTGGTTTACTTTTGGGCATGCTTCGTTTGC